ATGTACTTGAAAAAAGGACTAGATTGTACAATGATGGGACTGAGCAAAACTGCTTACCAAAAGTGTATGATCCTTTTTTGAGCGGACCCCACCGTGGAACAATTAGAAATTTCGATTTGGACTCAAGCATCAACAATCCTTTAAACAACCCGATAGAAGATTCCCTAACAAGCATGTGGAATAAGCTTAAGCTTCAAGATATCCTTCCTAATGATTTCCGAGAATTTGAAGATCAAGAAGACAAAAGGAAAGAAGATCAAGAAAACAAAAAAAGTGAAGATCAACAACAAAAAGAATATCAATATCAAAGTGCATTAAGTGCATTTGAAGACGAAGATAAAGAATATCAAAGTGCATTTGAAGATGAAGATCGAGAAATTCGAAGTGAATTTGCAGGGGAACCAAGGCCTAATACGGCTTTGAATTTAAACGAAAATGATGAAATCGAAAATGATGAAATTGAAAACCTTGAAATTGCAATCGAAAACTTTGAAATCGAAAAAAAGGTTCCTCGATGGTCATACAAATTGAACGTGGATTGGGGGGATTTGGAAAACGAGCCAAAAGACAATGAAGAAGAGGAAAATCAGGCTTATGATATTTGTTCACCAGAAGTAAGACGCGTAGTCATTTATACTGAGAAAGAGACTGAGAACGAGACTGAGAACGAGACTGAGAAAGAGACGGAGACTGGTGCGAATGCTAGGACTATCGAAAAAAATACTAAGACTACTACTGACGAAGATAAGACAGATAAAACTGCCGAGAATGCTCGGACTATCGAAAATCCTAAGACTACTACTGACGAAGATAAGACAGATAAGACTGCCGAGAATATTAAGACTACTACTGACGAAGATAAGACAGATAAAACTGCCGAGAATGCTCGGACTATTGAAAATCCTAAGAATACTATTAAGGATAAGGAAGATAAGAAGGAGGAGGAGGAACCGGAAGAAATTGCTTTGCTTTCCTATCTAGAAGAACCAGATTTTGATCGCGATTTAATTAAAGGATCCATGCGAGCTCAACGACGCAAAATTTCTATTTTTCCACTGTTTCACCCATATGTGCGTTCCCCGCTTTTTTTGGGCCAAGAAGACAGAAAATTTTTTTTTTTTTTTTCTTTTGATATCCTCGAAATGCAGAGTTTGCTTTTCAGAATCAGAAATTTGGTGGGTAAATGCGTGGAATTCAAAACTTTTCATTCGCATTCTAAAGATACAGAAGAAAAAAAGAAAAAAAGGCTGGAGCAAGCAGAGCAAAAAGATCCGAGGGAAGAGGTGGAGGAGAAGAAGGTGGCAGACTTTTTCGAACTTTATGAGGCTCAACGACTAAGGGGCGTGCTTTTAGTAACCCTATCATTTCTTAGAAAATATATAATACTGCCCTCGTTGATAATAGCCAAAAATATTGGCCGTATGCTATTATTTCAATGTCCCGAGTGGCGCGAGGATTGGAAAGCGTGGAGTAAAGAAATGCATGTTAAATGTACTTATGAAGGGATTCCATTATCAGAAAATGAATTCCCCCAAAATTGGTTAGACGATGGTATTCAGATAAAGATCCTATTTCCTTTCGATCTAAAACCTTGGCACAAACCTCAAGTAGAATCTAATCATAAAGATCCAATGAAAAAGAAAGGAAAAGGTAAAAAAGGGAATTTTTGTTTTTTAACACCTTTCGGAATGGAAGCCGAAGGACCCTTTGGCCCTTACCGAGAAAAACCCTCCTTTTTTAAACCTATTTGGAAAGAAATTGATACAAACCTCAAAAAAGTGAAAAAGGAAGATTTTCTAGCTCTAAGAATTTTAAAGCAAAGAACAAAAAGGTTTAGAAAGGTTTTAAAAAAACAAATACGTTGGATTTTCAAAATAATTGGATTTATCAAAAGAAAAATCCAAGAACTTAGAAAAGTAAAGACAATTCCAGTATCTGAGTGGGAGGAATTAAGTATAAATAGAAAAAATGATAATGATATAGTAAGTAATAATCCTATTACTGAATCGCTCGATCAAGTTAGATCCATGGATTGGATAAATGATTCCCTAACATCAAAAAAAATACCTGATATGGCTGATAGTACAAATGCAATCAAAGATCAAATTAAAACAATCACAACAGAAACTATAAAAATAATTAGAATTCCAGATATCGAAATGAGTTCTAAGAAACCAAGTTATGATGATAAGAAATTAGAGCCGCAGAAAGGGATTTTGCAAATATTCAAAAGAAGGAATACCCGATTAATACGCAAATGGCACTATTTCGTAAAATTGTTTATTGAAAGGATATACATAGAGATCCCTTTATATATAATTAATAGTATGAGAATCAATGTCAAAGTTTTTCTTGAATCAAATAAGAACACTTTTGTGAAATACAGTCCTAATGATGAACCAAATCAAAAAAAAATGCGTTTTATTTCGACTATAAAAGAATCACTTTCTATTTCTAATAGTAGTAATAATAATGAATATTCTTTTTGCGATCTCGCCTCTTTGTCACAGGCATACGTATTTTACAAATTATCACAAACTCAAATTATTAACAAGTATCACTGGAAATCTGTACTTCAATATCAGGGAACACTTCTTTTTCTTAAGGATCAAATAAAAGATTCCTTTAGAAGACAAGGAATATCTCATTCGAAATCAGGGCATAAGAAAATCCACAATATGAGAATAAATGAATGGAAAAATTGGTTAAGGGGACGTTATCACTATCAGTACAATTTATCAAAACCTCAATGGTCTCGACTAGTAGCGCAAACGCAAAAATGGCGAAATAGAATCCAGAAGAGTTCTATGGTTCAAACTAAAAACTCTCAAAATCTGGATTTTTATAAACAGAAAAAAGACCAATTAATTCATTATGAGAACGAAAAAAACAAGAATTATGCGAAGGCTCCTGTACTAAATAAAAAATTGAAAAATTACAAATATGATCGTTTATCACATAAATATATTCATTATGAAGATAAGAAGGGTTCATATATTTCTAGATCACCATTACAAGTAAATGAGGGCAACGAGCTTCTCTTTAATTATAAAAACAAGAAATATTCTCTTGAATTATATGATCTGTCGGAGGATGTAGTTGGTACTGGTTCTCTAAAAAAAAGAGAAGACTACGATAGGCATAGAAATCGGGAGAGAAAATATTTTGATTGGAGAATTTTTGATTTTTCTCTTAAAACAAAAATGGAGGATATAGAGTTCTGGCTCGATCTGGATATTGAGGTCAACATTCTTAAAAATATTAAAAAACGTAATATTTATCCAAAAATTGATAAAGAAGATAAGAAAGATAAGAAAAAGACTTTTTCTCTCTCGATTGATAAACAACTTAACGCGGCCAATCGAACAAAAAACATTTTTGACTGGATGGGAATGAATGAAGAAAGAATAAAAATGGATCCGATATCTAAGACATCTACTCTGAAACTCTCGTTTTTACCCCCAGAATTTGTGTCACTTTATGATACATATAAGATTCAACCATGGAGCATACCAATCAATTCGCTTCTTTTCAATTTTGATGGAGATGAGAACGCTATTGAAAAAAAGGATTCTGAATTAGAAACTAAAAAGAAAGAAGAAAATAAAAAGTCAGTCCAGGGAAATATTGGCTCAGATGGCTCAAACCAACAAAAAGATTTGAAAGAAGATTCTAACAAAAATGACAAGCAACCTAAGAAGAAGAAAACATCAGAATTAGATCTTTTACTAAAAAAAAATTCTGTTTTTCAAGCAAAATTAGACGAACCTTCACCTTTGTATTCGAATAATGTACTATACGATAATATAAAAGTAATTTCTCTACTGGTTAGACTGCAAAATCCAACGGAAATTACTCTAATTTCGATCAAAAGAGAGGACCTGAGGGTAGAGCTAATCCCATTGACAAATACTCAACCTATTGCCGAGTTAGTAAAAAAGGGATATTTGTTTATTGAACCGGCTAAGTTATCAATAAAATGGGATGGGCAATCTATTATGTATCAAACAATAACGGTTTTACATGTACTTAAAAATAAGCAAAAAATGAAAAGTTATCAAAAAAGCCAAGAAAAAAGAAATGTTGATGTTGATAAGAAGGGTTTTTATAAACCCATTCCTCAACACAAAAAGTTGCTCGGGAATAGAGAAAAAAATCATAATGATTTACTTGTTATTGAAAATATTTTATCTCCTAGACGTCGTAGAGAGTTAAGAATTCGACTTTGTTTAAATTCAGGAGATGGAAATGTTGTGGATAGAGATCTAGCATTTTGTAAGGGTAACAAAGCAAGTACAAGTAACTGTCTTCAAGTTTTGGATAAAGGTAAAAGTTTTGATATAAATGCAAAGAAATTTATGAAGTTTAAATTATTTCTTTGGCCCAATTATCGATTAGAAGATTTAGCTTGTATGAATCGCTATTGGTTTGATACCAATAATGGTAGTTGTTTCAGTATGTCAAGAATCCGTATGTATCCACAATTGAGAATTACTTGATGGTCCATTTTTTATGAATCACATGCCATATCTTATATGGTATATGAAGGCAAGGAGATAGACAAAAGTGTTATGTTATATTAGATTCTGGTACATAAATAATACTGATTTAACGACATTATCCTATCCGAAATGAATTAAGAATCGGCAGGCTTTTCTTAATCTTAAGTCCAACTGCTTCTCTTTTTTGAGTGCAAAGTCGATCAGCCATACCCGTTTTTGTATTCATATCCGAAAAAAGGAAAAGTGGATTGAGTAATCGAATTTGATAAAAAAAGCAAGTATCTAAAAAAATTCAAATGAACTTTTGGTGTATAACAAACGCAAATGTATTATTATTAGTGATCGGTAAAACCCAGATTTGTCAATTTGTAAAAAAAAAGCGGGAGTGAGAAGAATTCTTTTTATGGTAAAAAATTCATTTATCTCAATTATTTCTATTTCGCAAGAAGAAAAAAAGGGGTCTGTTGAATTTCAAATATTCAGTTTCACCAATAAGATAAGGAGACTTACTTCACATTTAGAATTGCACAGAAAAGATTATTTATCTCAGAGAGGTTTACGTCAAATTCTAGGAAAACGTCAACGGCTACTATCTTATTTGTCAAAGAAAAATAGAGTACGTTATAAAGAATTAATTAGTAAATTCGATATTCGGGAGATAAAAACCCACCCCAATTAATTTTGAAATTCGTTTGCAGCAATTCACGGAATAAGGAATCGGAGAAAAAATATATGACTGTACCAACTACAAGAAAAGATCTCATGATAGTCAATATGGGTCCTCAACACCCATCAATGCATGGTGTTCTTCGACTCATCGTTACTCTAGATGGTGAGGCTGTTATTGACTGTGAACCTGTATTGGGTTATTTACACAGAGGAATGGAAAAAATTGCAGAAAATCGAACAATTATACAATATCTGCCGTATGTAACACGTTGGGATTATTTAGCTACTATGTTTACAGAAGCAATAACAGTAAATGCACCAGAACAATTAGGAAATATTCAAGTACCTAAAAGAGCCAGCTATATTAGAGTCATTATGCTGGAACTGAGTCGCATAGCTTCTCATTTGTTATGGCTTGGACCTTTTATGGCGGATATCGGTGCGCAGACTCCTTTTTTCTATATTTTCAGAGAGAGAGAACTTATATATGATCTATTCGAAGCTGCCACGGGTATGCGAATGATGCATAATTATTTCCGTATTGGGGGAGTAGCTGCTGATCTACCTCATGGATGGATAGATAAATGTTTAGATTTCTGTGATTATTTTGTAACAGGGGTTACTGAATATCAAAAACTTATTGCACGGAATCCTATTTTTTTGGAAAGAGTTGAAGGGGTGGGCTTTATTAGCGGAGAGGAAGCAATAAATTGGGGCTTATCCGGACCCATGCTACGAGCTTCCGGAATGCCATGGGATCTTCGTAAAGTTGATCATTATGAGTCTTATGACGAATTTGATTGGGAAGTGCAATGGCAAAAAGAAGGCGATTCTTTAGCGCGTTATTTAGTCCGAATCAGTGAAATGAAAGAATCTATCAAAATTATTCAACAAGCTCTGGAACAAATCCCGGGGGGTCCTTATGAAAATTTAGAAGTACGCCGCTTTGATAGTGCAAGGGATTTCGAATTGAATGATTTTGATTATCGATTTATTAGTAAAAAACCTTCGCCCACTTTTGAATTGTCAAAACAAGAACTTTATGTGAGAGTAGAAGCCCCTAAAGGGGAGTTGGGAATTTTTCTAATAGGGGATCAGAGTGTTTTTCCCTGGAGATGGAAAATTCGTCCACCAGGTTTTATCAATTTGCAAATTCTTCCTCAGCTAGTTAAAAGAATGAAATTGGCTGATATTATGACAATACTAGGTAGTATAGATATCATTATGGGAGAAGTTGACCGTTGAAATGATAATGGATACGACAAAAGTACAACAAGCTATCAATTCCTTTTCCAGATCGGAATCATTAAAAGAGTTTTACGGACTCATATGCTTGCTTGTTCCTATTTTTACTCCTTTATCGGGAATCGTCATAGGGGTGCTAGTAATTGTGTGGTTAGAACGACAAATATCTGCAGGAATACAACAACGTATTGGACCCGAGTATGCCGGTCCTTTCGGAATTCTTCAAGCTTTAGCAGATGGGACCAAACTCATTTTCAAAGAGGATCTTCTCCCCTCTAGAGGGGATATTCTTTTATTCAGTCTTGGGCCGTCTATCGCGGTCATATCAATCTTATTAAGTTATTCCGTAATTCCTTTTGGCTATCGCCTTGTTCTAGCCGATCTGAGTATAGGTGTTTTTTTATGGATTGCAATTTCAAGTATTGCTCCTATTGGACTTCTAATGTCAGGGTATGGATCAAATAATAAATATTCCTTTTTAGGTGGTCTACGAGCCGCTGCTCAATCAATTAGTTATGAAATACCATTAACTCCATGTGTATTATCAATCTCTCTACGTGCGATTCGTTAGGATATTCATCAGTCGGGGCGATGAACTAAATTAAATACAGATAGTTATATGAGTGAAACAAAACAGCTTCAAAATTGGCAGTAAAAAATTGAGTCTCATTCCCTAGGTACAAGAGTTAAGTGAAAGTAAAGATAAGCAGTAGAAACTAGAAACTGTTTCCCAAAGATTGGTGGATTAGTCATCAGGGTTTTGAAGCGGATACAAAAGATCAACCTATAGGGAGTTTTTACTTTTTACTATATCTTTGTATTACTATACTATGTACTATACTATGGGGGGGTTGGGCAAAAATTAGTGGACGGTTAGGAATACTAAGGTACACAAAAGATTAGTAATATAGAGTATCCCGAGGGACGGATATTTCCGTATAAAAGGAATCCTAATAGGGGCTTTAAGTTAGTAGAAACGATCAAGTAGTACTTCCCCATGATCCCGATCCAGAGTATGCTCCTATCCACTGATTCAAGAAATTCCTATCAGGAACGAAGTAATCCTTTATTTTCTTTTAGATTCTTTTTTTATTTTTTATGAGAAAGAAGAAGAGGAACGAAAGAAAAAAAACGGAACTCTTATTCTTTATTTCTTTATCCATATTAATAATTAATACACATATAACTCTTATCACAATTCATGAACTAATAACTAATATAACTAATAGAGTGTCTTTTTTTTTTTTTCGTAATGGGAAGGGGTATGAATACAAATAGTCATAAGTAGTTTAGTTTATTTAAGGATGAAGTTTTTACTAAATAAAGTTGAAATTCTATTCTAAAGGATAAGATCAATTCATAAGCACTTTTTTATAGCAGACAGGATTGCATTGGTCTAATTTTGGACTTTACGATGTATCGTTACTCGACCTACTCTACAAACAACAAACATAGTGAGATACCATCAAAGAGGTCCTTATATTTATTTGTGGCCATCGAGGAGCCGTATGAAGTTGAAGTTTCATGTACGTTTTTGCAATAGCGACGGGAAGAGTGATGTTACCATCGACTGGAATTATCTAACAGTTCAAGTACAGTTGATATAGTTGAGGCGCAATCAAAATATGGTTTTTGGGGGTGGAATCTGTGGCGTCAACCTATAGGGTTTATGGTTTTTCTAATTTCTTCCCTAGCGGAATGTGAGAGATTACCTTTTGATTTACCGGAAGCAGAGGAAGAACTAGTTGCGGGTTATCAAACCGAATATTCGGGTATTAAATTTGCTTTATTTTACCTTGCTTCCTATCTAAACCTACTAGTTTCTTCATTATTTGTAACAGTTCTTTACTTGGGTGGTTGGAATTTTTCTATTCCGTACATACTCATTCCTGAGCTTTTCGGAAATAATGAAGTGTGTAGAGTCTTTGGAACGACAATAGGTATTTTTATTACATTAGCTAAAGCTTTTTTGTTCCTGTTCATTCCTATCACAACAAGATGGACTTTACCTAGGCTGAGAATGGACCAACTATTGAATCTTGGGTGGAAATTTCTTTTACCTATTTCTTTGGGGAATTTTTTATTAACAACTTCGTTCCAACTCCTTTCATTATAATGGAAAGGCATGGCATGGGATTTTTAGGATATGATAGTATAGCTTCATAACTTCTCTCAACCAATAGAAAGAAACATGAAATTTATTCAGAGATATTCACGATATGCTCCCTATGGTAACTGGGTTCATGAATTATGGTCAACAAACAGTACGAGCTACGAGGTATATTGGCCAAAGTTTTTTGATTACCCTATCTCATGCGAATCGTTTGCCGGTAACTATTCACTATCCTTATCAAAAATTCATCACATCGGAGCGTTTTCGTGGTCGAATACATTTTGAATTTGATAAATGTATTGCTTGTGAAGTATGTGTTCGTGTATGCCCTATAGATCTACCTGTTGTTGATTGGAAATTGGAAACGAATATTCGAAAGAAACGATTGCTTAATTACAGTATTGATTTTGGAATATGTATATTTTGTGGTAACTGCGTCGAGTATTGTCCAACAAACTGTTTATCAATGACTGAAGAATATGAGCTTTCTACTTATGATCGTCACGAATTAAATTATAATCAAATTGCTTTGGGTCGATTACCAATGTCAATAATTGGAGATTACACAATTCAAACAATTATGAATTCGATTCCAATAACAAAAAGCGTGGGTAATTCTGTTCATTCAATAACAATTACTTAATTAGATTAGTCAAATTTGGTTTTGATTGAACTTGAGGAAGCGAAGTTTGCTTAATCAATACCTAAACCTAAGAATCCTAAGATTGTTAAGAATCGGGGCTTGCTTTGTGTTAAAAATTCTAAAATATATGAGGCTTTCGAAATCTATAAATGAAATTGCATTTTTTCGTTTTTTCGTATAGAAAAAGCAGATGCAAGTAAAATGACTAAGTGTATCTACATCAACTAACACCCTATAAAAGGATTTCATTCAATTAGAAACTAGAAACGTATTAAAAAATAGGATAATGTCTTTTTTCTCGGTCGGGTCAATAAGGTCATGAAGGATTTCGGCTGAATTTCTCTCTTAATTTTACATATTTACATAAAATAAAAAATGGATTTACCTGCGCCAATACATGATTTTCTCTTAGTATTTTTAGGGTTGGGTCTTATAGTCGGTGGTCTAGGAGTAGTATTACTTACCAATCCTATTTATTCTGCCTTTTCGTTGGGATTGGTGCTTGTTTGTATATCCTTATTCCATATTCTTTCGAATTCCTATTTTCTAGCTGCGGCACAGCTACTTATTTACGTGGGAGCCATAAATGTCCTAATCGTTTTTGCTGTGATGTTCATGAATCGTTCAGAATATTCCAATGATGCCCACCTTTGGACTGCGGGGGATGGGATCACTTCACTAGTTTGTACAAGTCTTTTTTTTTCACTAATTACTACTATTTCAGATACATCATGGTACGGAATTATTTGGACCACAAGATCAAACCAAATTCTAGAACAGGATTTGATAAATAATGGTCAACAAATTGGGATTCATTTATCAACGGATTTTTTTCTTCCATTTGAACTTATTTCTATAATTCTTTTAGTTGCCTTGATAGGCGCAATTGCTATAACTCGTCAGTAATAAATACTCATAAAAAAAAACTAAGGATTTCCTTTCTTTTCTTTTTTATTTTAATGCTTCTTTTAGCTTGTTCATGTATAAAATGGAAATGTTTTAGTTAGGTCTATTACCAATATTTTCATTACATACTTGGTATACTCTATCAGTTCAGTTACATTATTGTTCATATTGAAATGAATCAAGATTGAATTGGTGCGGGGTAGTTCAATGATGCTCGAGCATATACTTGTTTTGAGCGCCTATTTATTATCTATGGGTATCTATGGATTGATTACAAGTCGAAATATGATTAGAGCGCTTATGTGTCTTGAGCTTATACTGAATGCAGTGAATTTGAATTTCATAACATTTTCTGATTTGTTTGATAGTCGTCAATTAAAAGGAGACATTTTCTCGATTTTTGTTATAGGTATTGCAGCCGCTGAAGCGGCTATTGGATTAGCTATTGTTTCGTCAATTCATCGTAATAGAAAATCAACTCGTATCAATCAATCAAATTTGTTAAATAAATAGCAGTAATCGTAGGCATATAGATAAAGAAAAGAATAGACGCTATTTTTGAAAATCTAAGAAGGCGAAGTATCTTGGTCCTCTCTCATGAGCAGATACAGAAGTAGATTGATTACAAACTCATTCTAGTAAATGGAAATCGTTGATTCATCTGGTGTTTAAATGTATTTCATTTACTAATACTAAGTTATTTTACTAGAACTAGATCGAAAATTTATGATGTTCAAAAAATGGATAGATCCAATGTCACATTCAGTAAAGATTTATGATACATGCATAGGGTGTACCCAATGTGTACGAGCTTGCCCCACAGATGTATTAGAAATGATACCTTGGGACGGATGCAAAGCTAAACAAATTGCTTCTGCTCCAAGAACAGAAGACTGCGTGGGTTGTAAAAGGTGTGAATCCGCCTGTCCAACGGATTTCCTGAGTGTACGGGTTTATTTATGGCATGAGACAACTCGCAGCATGGGTCTAGCTTATTGATACCTTGCAAAAAATTCTACTTGCACTCTTTTTATTTTTCTTTACCGACAAAAACCCATACTCGAAAAATACATAATTAGATATATATAATATCGAGTATGGGTTTTTCTGTCCAAAGTGTATCTTGTCTTTACCACGAATTCTTTTCCTTGGTTAACAATAATTGTTGTTTTGCCGATATTCGCGGGCTCTCTCATTTTCTTTTTCCCTCATAGAGGAAATAAGGTAATTAGGTGGTATACTATTTGTATTTGTCTATTAGAACTCCTTCTAACCACCTATGCATTCTGTTATCATTTTCAATTGGACGATCCATTAATCCAATTGGAAGAGGATTATAAATGGATAAATATTTTTGATTTTCACTGGAGACTCGGAATCGATGGACTTTCCATAGGACCCATTTTACTGACGGGATTTATTACCACTCTAGCTACTTTAGCGGCTTGGCCGGTTACTCGAGATTCACGATTGTTCCATTTCCTAATGTTAGCAATGTATAGCGGTCAAATAGGATCATTTTCCTCTCGAGATCTTTTACTTTTTTTCATTATGTGGGAGTTGGAATTAATTCCTGTCTACCTACTTCTTTCTATGTGGGGCGGGAAGAAACGTTTGTACTCAGCTACAAAGTTTATTTTGTATACTGCGGGGGGTTCTATTTTTCTCTTAATCGGAGTTCTGGGTATGAGTTTATATGCTTCTAATGAACCGACATTACAGTTTGAAACATTAGCTAATCAATCATATCCTGTAGTATTGGAAATACTATTATATCTTGGATTTTTTATTGCTTATGCTGTAAAACTTCCAATCATACCCCTACATACATGGTTACCGGATACCCACGGAGAAGCACATTATAGTACATGTATGCTTTTAGCCGGAATCTTATTAAAAATGGGAGCATATGGATTAGTTCGTATCAATATGGAATTATTACCCCACGCTCATTCTCTATTTTCTCCCGGGTTGATGATAATAGGGACAATTCAAATAATCTATGCAGCTTCAACATCTCCTGGTCAACATAATTTAAAAAAGAGAATTGCTTATTCTTCCGTATCTCATATGGGTTTCACAATTATAGGAATTAGTTCCATAACAGATGCGGGACTCAATGGGGCTATTTTACAAATGATCTCTCATGGATTTATTGGCGCTGCGCTTTTTTTCTTGGCAGGAACGAGTTATGATAGAATACGTCTTGTTTCTCTCGACAAAATGGGAGGAATAGCTATCCCAATGCCAAAAATATTTACATTATTTAGTAGTTTCTCAATGGCTTCTCTTGCATTGCCAGGAATGAGCGGTTTTTTTGCGGAATTGGTAGTATTTTTTGGAATAATAACTAGCCAAAAATATTTTTTCATGTCAAAAATACCCATTACATTTCTAACGGCAATTGGAATGATATTAACTCCTATCTATTCATTATCTATGTTACGTCAGATTTTCTATGGATACAAACAATTTCATGCCCCAAACTCTCATTTTTTTGATTCCGGACCGCGAGAACTTTTTGTTTCGATTTGTATACTTTTACCAATAATTGGTATTGGTATTTATCCAGATTTCGTTTTTTCCCTATCAGTTGACAAGGTAGAAATTATTTTATCTAATTATTTTTTTTTATAGATACTTTGTTTTTATCAAAAAAATAAAAGAATAATATAATAAGATATCTATCAAGTAAAAAAAACTTGATTGAATTAGATACGTTTGGAGTTTTTGTTTGAGAACCGTAAAAAACTTTATGGTTCTCAAACAAAAACTCTTACAAACTTTTGTTATATACGCTATCCCCCTGTCCCTGTATTCGATTTCTAAGGATCCTTCTTCAATTAGAAGTTAATGTGAATGAACCATAACTATGTAGTCCTATTCCTAATAGATTTATCCCGAAATAGCATATCCAAATTATAAGAAATCCCGTAGAAGCCACAATTGCAGAGTTTATGCCTTGCAAATTCTTATTTGTTCGAGTATGGAAATAAATTCCAAATATAGCCCAAGTAATAAATGCCCAAGTTTCCTTGGGATCCCAATTCCAATATGACCCCCACGCTTCATTAGCCCACACTGCTCCGGAAAGGATACCGATGGTTAAAAAGAGAAAACCTAGACTAATGATACGACAACCCCAAAAATCCAATTGATGAATGAATTGATACCTATGATAATTTCTAAACGAAATAAAAAAAGGATTTCGCACAACATTGCTTATTTCATTCATGTATTTTGTCTCGCCAGAATAAAATGACCCCGTTAATAAATAATGAATTTTACCAATAATCTCTAGGTTTTTTCGAAATGTAATTACTAGAAGGGCCATTGATAATAAAGATCCGCATAGAAGAGCTGCGTAGCTCAATACCATCATACTTACGTGCATCATTAACCACTGAGATTGGAGAGCGGGCACTAATTTTGTGGATTGATGAATTTCAGTTAAAAGACCTGAAGTAGCAAACCCTTGGGTAAAAATAGCACTTGGCGTGGTTATTGTACTTAAATGATTTTTATGGTTCCTAAAATAGGGAACTAAATGAATCATGGAAAAACTCCACGAAAGGAACATTAATGATTCATATAAATCACTTAAGGGGAAATGACCTGAATAAATCCACCGAATCACTAAAAATCCTGTTATACACAAAAAAGAAGCTTTCATCCCTTTTTCTGACGAATCATATAGTCCAACAATTTCGTGGACTAATAAGGTCATCAAATAAATAGTAGTTACAATTGAAACAATCGAAAAAGAGACGTGAGTTAATATATGTTCTAAAGTCAAAAATATCATAAAAATCCTAAAAGTAAATATGGAATTCAAGAATTCAATTCATTATAGAATAGGATCTATTTTAGTTCTTTTTGAAGATGCCGCCACTCGGACTCGAACCGAGATGCTCTAGCACTGCTTCCTAAGAGCAGCGTGTCTACCAATTTCACCATAGCGGCGTGCTCGAAATCATAATAGCCCATCTATATTCAATATTCAATCGTTGAGATGGCAGGATTGAATTAGTATCCCTTAGCTTTAGAAAAAAAATGAATAAAGACTTACTATAATAATAAAAAAATAATAACTATTTGAACATATTCAATACAATAAAAGAAAAAGAAAAAAGAATCTTTAGTTGTGAAATAGTGTAAGTTTTCATAATCCAATGCTTTTTTTATCTAGTTAAAAGGGAAGCTCTTCGAGAATTTACCCGTCTTAACTAGATCGTGACCCAATTCTTATTTTTTGAGAATTTTTTCTCTATCTTTATGCGAGATATATTCTATATTAAAATGAAAAATGAAAACCTTCCTAAAACTAAAAAAAGAAGACTTTTTTTAGTTTTTGTATTATTTTCATTTGAAAAAGTGAATAGATGGGAAAGATTCTAATCCCTATCCCACAAAAACTTACAAAAAAAAAAAAAACGAAAGAGAAAAATGTTATACTTATACCTTGAACTCAATTTTACTTAATACTTAAGTAAAAATAATCATTTATTTTGGTTATTGCAATATTCGGTAAATAGATTATAGAATATATCTATTTTATGTATATAATTAATATAAAATATAAAAAATATATACAGAATCCTGAGTAGCCATTTACCCCAATAAATAAAGAAAGATAATATAAATTGATGGGAATACTTCCTATTATTTTACTAATTTACTAAATGAAATTAGCAAATTGAGCGATTCGTCGGCATTCAATTTAGAATAGTTCAATGCTTTACTACATTACTTTTTTCGATTAGTCGCACAAAAAAAAAAATTGAAAATTCCCGGAAAAAAGATATCTTGCAAAAGCAAATTCTTTTACTGTCGCCCAGCACCTTTTTGAATTTACAAATATTTTGACGAATACGTTTTTTTGGAACCATCATTAAAAATGAAAACAGAAAAAAATAAAGAGGTTATTTACTATATTATAGTTAATTGGGTAAGACTTCTATTGATCAAAATAGAGATTTTTTACTGTATTAGATAAAATATCCGTACATACAAGATCAAAAGTAAAGAATCATTTTTCTCATTTTTCTTTGTTACTATTTAATATATCTTATCTTCGCATTAAGATTGATTTCGACGATCTCCATTTCTTGCTGCTATAGATATAGCAATTTAATTGCTTATTCTTATTAATTTAATAATAAAAGGGATTTGATTGAGTATCTCCAGATAGTTTCGTCGTGTTATATTAAATTAACAAAAAATAGATCAAAAAGTTTCATGAAACCTACCTGCTTGAAAAATAAAAAACGCTATTGTAAAAATTGTCAAAATTTCCATTTTCAAATTAGAACGAGTCAATGAGTTAGTTGTTATATTAATTGGTTGAGTGATACTTGACTTGATAATAAATAATATTTTTCATAATTTATTTGTTTTCTTTTTTTTTTCAGTTATATGCGATTTGATTTCTATTTAATTTAAATCGTCATTTTTTTTATTCAATTCTTTTTTGCTTTTTCCCCAAGAGATAAGAACTGGTGAATCGGAAACAATTAAATAATAAAAAAAAATACAAAAAGTTTAAGTTTTCTTTTTTTATGGAACATACATATCAATATGCATGGATCATACCTTTTGTTCCACTCCCAGTTCCTATTGCTATAGGAGTGGGACTTCTCCTTTTTCCGACCGCGACAAAAAGCCTTCGCCGTATGTGGGTTTTTCCTAGTGTTTTATTACTCAGTATCATTATGATTTTTTCAGCGGATCTGGCTATTTATCAAATAAACGTCAGTATTGCTCATCAATATGTATGGTCCTGGACTATCCATAATGATTTTTCCTTAGAATTTGGCTATTTGATAGATCCGCTTACTTCCATTATGTTATTATTAATTACTACTGTTGGGATAATGGTTCTTATTTATAGTGACAATTATATGTCTCATGATCAAGGATATTTGAGATTTTTTGCTTATATGAGTTTGTCTAATGCTTCTATGTTGGGATTAGTAACTAGTTCTAATTTGATACAAATTTATTTTTTTTGGGAATTGGTTGGAATGTGTTCCTTTCTATTAATAGGTTTTTGGTTCACACGACCTATTGCGGCAAGTGCTTGTCAAAAAGCCTTTGTAACTAATCGCGTAGGGGACTTTGGTTTATTATTAGGAATCTTGGGTTTTTATTTTATAACGGGTAGTTTCGACTTTCGAAATTTGTTCGAAATAACCAAAAATTTGATTGATAATGATGGGTTCAATTCTTTATTTCTTACTTTCTTTGCCTCCCTATTATTCGTTGGTGCAGTTGCTAAATCGGCACAATTTCCCCTTCATGTATGGTTACCTGATGCCATGGAAGGGCCTACTCCTATATCAGCTCTTATCCATGCTGCTACTATGGTAGCAGCAGGAATTTTTCTTGTAGCTCGACTTATTCCTCTTTTTATATCTATACCCTACGTAATGAATTTTATTTCTTTAATAGGTATGATAACATTACTATTAGGGGCTACTTTGGCTCTTGCTCAAAGAGACATTAAGAGAAGTTTAGCCTATTCTACAATATCTCAATTGGGTTATACTATGTTAGCTTTAGGTATGGGATCTTATCGAGTGGCTTTATTTCATTTGATCACCCATGCCTATTCGAAAGCATTATTATTTTTAGGTTCTGGATCCATTATTCATTCAATGGAAACCTGTATTGGATATTCGCCAGAAAAAATCCAGAATATGGCTCTTATGGGGGGTTTAACAAAATATTTACCAATTACAAAAACTTCCTTTTTGTTAGGTACACTTTCTCTTTGTGGTATTCCACCTCTTGCTTGTTTTTGGTCCAAAGACGAGATTCTTTATGATAGCTGGGGATATTCGCCTCTTTTTGCGATAATAGCTTCTTTCACGGCGGGTTTAACTGCATTTTATATGTTTCGAATGTATTTACTGACTTTTGAGGGGCATTTAAACGTTTATTTTCAAAATTTTAACGGCAAAAAAAATAGCTCGTTCTACTCACTATCTATATGGGGTAAAGATGGATTGAAATTGAGAAAAGCAAATTTGCTTTTATCAACAATAAATAATATTGAAAGCGTTTCCCTTTTTTTGAAAAAAGGGTATCCAATTCATGGGAATGCAAGAAATGTGATGCGACCTCTTTTTACTATTACTCTTTTTTCCAATAAAAAAAATTCAATCTATCCCCAGGAATCGGACAATACAATGCTATTTCCACTTATTGTATTGGTTTTATTTACTTGTTTCATCGGATCCATAGGACTTCCTTTTGATCAAAAGGAAGTCTATTTTGATATATTATCAAAATGGTTAGCTCCGACGATAACTTTTTTACAGTCAAATTCAAACAATTCTATGGATTCGTATGAATTTGTCACAAATGCATTTTTTTCAGTAAGTATAGCCTTTTTTGGAATATTTATAGCGTCTCTTTTATATAGGCCTGTTTATTCATCTTTTCATAATTTTGGCTTAATGAATTTATTTATGAAAACGGGGCCTAAAAGACTCTTCTGGGACCAAAAAATCAATATTCTCTATAATTTGTCATATAATTGTGCTTATATTGAAGCTTTTTATAAAACTATCTTTATTAGTGGCATAAGAAGGTTAGCAGAACAAATGTCTTTTTTTGATAGAGGGGTAATTGATGGAATTACGAACGGGGTTGGTGTTATAAGTTTCTTTGTAGGAGAGGGGATAAAATATATGGGGGGCGGTCGAATTTCTTCTTATCTTTTCTTTTATTTATTTTATTTATCCATTTTTCTTTTTTTAGTAATTTACTACTTACTATAGCTATAGTGACGTTTTCTTTTACTTTATTTTTCGATGAGAACAGAAAGAAAAAGAATAAGCCTACTCCGCGGAGCAATGCCAACATAAGTCAAGTCCCAACCCGAGTATGAAACATTGTCGCCAAAAGGAGGCAATATTTTGATTGACATCCTCTGATTCCGTAGAACAAGAGATAGCCATTCCTAATATAATCAGACAAATCTCAGTTTTACTAAAAGGTAATCTCTGTCGTGGAAAAATAGAAATTTTGCGTCGTTGAGCTCGCATGGATCCTTTAATTAAATCGCGATCAAAATCTGGTTCTTCTAGATAGGAAAGCAAAGCAATTTCTTCCGGTTCCTCCTCCTCCTTCTTATCTTCCTTATCCTTAATAGTATTCTTAGGATTTTCAATAGTCCGAGCATTCTCGGCAGTTTTATCTGTCTTATCTTCGTCAGTAGTAGTCTTAATATTCTCGGCAGTCTTATCTGTCTTATCTTCGTCAGTAGTAGTCTTAGGATTTTCGATAGTCCGAGCATTCTCGGCAGTTTTATCTGTCTTATCTTCGTCAGTAGTAGTCTTAGTATTTTTTTCGATAGTCCTAGCATTCGCACCAGTCTCCGTCTCTTTCTCAGTCTCGTTCTCAGTCTCGTTCTCAGTCTCTTTCTCAGTATAAATGACTACGCGTCTTACTTCTGGTGAACAAATATCATAAGCCTGATTTTCCTCTTCTTCATTGTCTTTTGGCTCGTTTTCCAAATCCCCCCAATCCACGTTCAATTTGTATGACCATCGAGGAACCTTTTTTTCGATTTCAAAGTTTTCGATTGCAATTTCAAGGTTTTCAATTTCATCATTTTCGATTTCATCATTTTCGTTTAAATTCAAAGCCGTATTAGGCCTTGGTTCCCCTGCAAATTCACTTCGAATTTCTCGATCTTCATCTTCAAATGCACTTTGATATTCTTTATCTTCGTCTTCAAATGCACTTAATGCACTTTGATATTGATATTCTTTTTGTTGTTGATCTTCACTTTTTTTGTTTTCTTGATCTTCTTTCCTTTTGTCTTCTTGATCTTCAAATTCTCGGAAATCATTAGGAAGGATATCTTGAAGCTTAAGCTTATTCCACATGCTTGTTAGGGAATCTTCTATCGGGTTGTTTAAAGGATTGTTGATGCTTGAGTCCAAATCGAAATTTCTAATTGTTCCACGGTGGGGTCCGCTCAAAAAAGGATCATACACTTTTGGTAAGCAGTTTTGCTCAGTCCCATCATTGTACAATCTAGTCCTTTTTTCAAGTACATCATCAAGAGAACCCTTGTCTAGAGCTTCAATTCGCTTGATAAATTCGTTGCTTAGGCTCTTTCTTTTTTGTTCGTTGGTAGAAACCCAACGATTATATAGTTCTTCCGAGGATCTTGTTTCTGTCGTGTCTAAAAACCACCTTTTTTGTATCATTTCAAAAAAAGTTGACAAACTGGGTGGATATGTAAAAGAGATTCTTTGTTTTCCGTCACTTAGGCATGTAGCAAAAAAATATTGTGCCATTTCGTTTTCGTTTCTTACAGCATTTGCAGGTTGATTGGTTGTTATATATCGCAATGGACGATTCCATCGTTTATAATCGAAAAGAAGAGTCACAATAGGTTTTTCAAATTTCTCCTTTGTTTTTTCCTCTTCATCCACTTGGATCTCTTCGGAATCGGAAGTGGTTTCTATTTCTACATCTGTTTCTTCCTCACTTTCCCCCATTTCTTTTTTTTTTTTTGAGTTTTCCTTCAGTTTCTTAGTGAAAATAGGCGAGGGTATTCCGCCTAAATTGTAGGCACAGGTGATAAATAAGAGAATACTCAAAATTCGACCCATAGAAGTTCTCAAGTCTGCCACAAGGTACTTATTTGATCTAGCGTGCCTTCTACCTATACGCGGCATTGCTATGATAGAAGGATTTTGCCGTATCCAGAATACTACCCATCCAACCCATTTCATGAAAAAAATGTGACCAATTAACCAACCAAGAAAACTACTTGTTACAAATAAGATCTTGTTGTTGTATCGAAAGATATAAATGTTGACTAATCTAGCTAACGTTGGACTTGGTAAAAGGAAATGGTTGAATAATTGAAAAATGATATTATTAAGGAATACAAATTGAA